TCGCGAGACTCTGCTTGGCAAACGGGTCGATTATTCGGGGCGTTCGGTGATTGTCGTTGGACCTTCACTTTCATTACATCGCTGTGGATTGCCTCGCGAAATAGCAATAGAGCTCTTCCAGACATTTGTAATTCGTGGTCTAATTAGACAACACCTGGCTTCGAACATAGGAGTTGCTAAGAGTCAAATTCGTGAAAAAAAGCCGATTGTCTGGGAAATTCTTCAAGAAGTTATGCAGGGGCATCCCGTATTGCTGAATAGAGCACCTACTCTACATAGATTAGGCATACAGTCATTCCAACCAATTTTAGTGGAAGGACGCACTATTTGTTTACATCCATTAGTTTGTAAGGGGTTCAATGCAGACTTTGATGGGGATCAAATGGCTGTTCATGTGCCTTTATCTTTAGAGGCTCAAGCAGAGGCTCGTTTACTTATGTTTTCTCATATGAATCTCTTATCTCCAGCTATTGGAGATCCCATTTCTGTACCGACTCAAGATATGCTTATTGGACTCTATGTATTAACGAGCGGCACTCGTCGAGGTATTTGCGCAAACAGATATAATCCATGTAATCGAAAAAACTATCAAAATGAAAGAATTTACGAAACAAACTATAAGTATACGAAAGAACCCCTTTTTTGCAATTCCTATGATGCAATTGGAGCTTATCGGCAGAAAAGAATCAATTTAGATAGTCCTTTGTGGCTTCGGTGGCAATTAGATCAACGCGTTATTGCTTCAAGAGAAGTTCCTATCGAAGTTCACTATGAATCTTTTGGTAACTATCATGAGATTTATGCACACTATCTAATAGTAAGAAGTGTAAAAAAAGAAACTTTTTGTATATATATTCGAACCACAGTTGGTCATATTTCTTTTTATCGAGAAATCGAGGAAGCTATACAAGGTTTTTCTCAAGCCTGTTCATATGATACCTAATAATATGGTATTAAAAAAAGTAATTCTAGAACACCCGTGTGAATTCGGACCTCTCCAATTCAACTCGGACCATAGTTCCTGACCTAAAATTCTACGCAAATCAAGATCGAGAAAAGGAAGTTTTGCAATCATTGACTCAAACTCATTGTCGAATCCCATTCAGCAGAATATGGAGGTACTTATGGCGGAACGGGCCAATCTGGTATTTCACAATAAAGTGATAGATGGAACTGCTATTAAACGACTTATTAGCCGATTAATAGATCACTTCGGGATGGCATATACATCACACATCCTAGATCAAGTAAAGACTCTGGGTTTCCAGCAAGCCACTGCTACATCTATTTCATTAGGAATCGATGATCTTTTAACGATACCTTCTAAGGGCTGGCTTGTCCAAGATGCTGAACAACAAAGTTTGATTTTGGAAAAACACCATCATTACGGGAATGTACATGCGGTAGAAAAGTTACGCCAATCTATTGAGATATGGTATGCTACAAGTGAATATTTGCGACAAGAAATGAATCCTAATTTTAGGATGACGGACCCCTTCAATCCAGTCCATATGATGTCTTTTTCGGGAGCTAGGGGAAATGCATCTCAAGTACATCAATTAGTAGGTATGAGAGGATTAATGTCGGATCCCCAAGGACAAATGATTGATTTACCTATTCAAAGCAATTTACGCGAAGGACTGTCTTTAACAGAATATATTATTTCTTGCTATGGAGCCCGTAAAGGAGTTGTAGATACTGCTGTACGCACATCAGATGCTGGATATCTTACGCGTCGACTTGTTGAAGTAGTTCAACATATTGTTGTACGTAGAACAGATTGTGGCACTATCCGAGGGATTTCTGTGAGTCCTCGAAATAAAAATCGGATGATGTCAGAAAGAATTTTTATCCAAACATTAATTGGTCGTGTCTTAGCAGACGATATATATATAGGTTCCCGATGTGTCGCCTTTCGAAATCAAGATCTTGGGATTGGACTTGTCAATCGATTAATAACCTTTGGAACACAATCAATATCTATTCGAACTCCCTTTACTTGTCGGAGTACATCTTGGATCTGTCGATTATGTTATGGTCGGAGTCTCACTCATGGTGACCTAGTTGAATTGGGGGAAGCTGTAGGTATTATCGCGGGTCAATCTATTGGCGAACCGGGGACTCAACTAACATTAAGAACTTTTCATACCGGCGGAGTATTTACAGGAGGTACTGCCGAACATGTACGAGCCCCTTATAATGGAAAAATAAAATTCAATGAGGATTTGGTTCATCCTACACGTACACGTCACGGGCATCCTGCCTTTCTATGTTATATAGACTTGTCTGTAATTATTGAGAGCGAAGATATTATACATAGCGTGACTATTCCACCAAAAAGTTTTCTTTTAGTTCAAAATGATCAATATGTGGAATCAGAACAAGTGATTGCTGAGATTCGCGAGGGAACACACACTTTTCATTTTAAAGAGAGGGTTAGAAAATATATTTATTCTGACTCAGAGGGCGAAATGCACTGGAGTACTGATGTGTCTCATGC